AAGATGCAAAAAGTGAAGCTGATTTTTGTTTTTTAACGGCTTTGGGATTGGAAACGGAAATGCCCTTTGGTTCTCCCCGAAAACGACGTTCGTTTTTTGAACCCATTTTTAAAGAACTAAAAAAAAAAATTATAAAATTGAAAACTAAGTCTTTTATAGTTTTAAGGGGTTTCAAAGAAGGAAAAATAAAAGAACTTTCAAAAATAAACTTGATAGAAATCGATGAATTGGGTGAAACTCAAAAAAATTCGATACTCAGTAATCAGAAGATTCACGAATCGTCTATTGAAATTCCATCTATGGATTGGCCTAATTTATCCCGGACCGAAAAAAAAATGACAGATCTGACTAATAGAACAAGCAGAATACGAAATCAAATATATAAAATTACAAAAGAAAATAAAACAGTATCGCTAACTCAAGAAACAAATATTAGTTCGAACAAAAGAACTTATTCTGCTAAAATATTAGACTCATCAAAAAAGATTTGGCAGATATTCAAAAAAAGAAATACTCGATTAACCCGTAAATCCTATTTTTATCTAAATTTTTTTATTGAAAAGCTATACAGAAATTTTTTTCTATCTATCGTTACTATTCCAAGAATCAATGCAAAACCTTTTAGTGAATCAACACGAAAAAAAATAAAAATTATTGAGAAAAACATCCACAATAATGAAGAAAATCCGCAAATAATTAATAAAACAAATCAAAATAGAATTCACTTTATTTCGACTGTCAAAAAATCACTTTCGAAGATTAGTAATAAGAATTCAAAGATTTCTTGGAATTTATCGTCTTTTTCACAATCCCAAGCGTATGTATTTTACAAATTGTTACAAGCCCCAATTTTGAACTTTTCTAATTTAGGACCTGTTCTTCAATATCAGGGAACATCTCTATTTCTTAAGAATGAAATAAAGGATTTTTTTGAAAAACACGGAATATTTAATTACCAATTAAGACATAAACCTTTTTGGAATTTTGGAAGGAATCCATGGAAAAACTGGTTAAGTGGTCATTCTCAATATGATTTCTCTCGGATTAAATGGGATGGATTAGTACGACAAGAATGGCGAAATAAAGCCAATCAACACCGTATGGCTCAAAATCAAAATTTAACTAAAAGAGATTCATATGAAAAAAACGGATTAACTCATTGCGAAAAACAACATTTTTTTGAAGCAGACTCATTACGTAATCAAAAATCGAATTTTAAAAAACACTATAGATATGATCTTTTAGCATATAAATTGATTAATTATGAAGATAAGAAAGACTCATATATTGATAGATTACTAGGCCAAGTAAATAATAAAGAAGAGTATTATTATAATTACAATATAAAGAAAGGAAAATTATTTGCTATGCTGGGAGGTATCTTTATCAATAATTATCTAGGAGAAGATGATATTATGGATATGGAAAAATTCTTGTATAGAAAATATTTTGATTGGAGAATTCTTACTTTTTGTCGTAGAAATAAGGTCAATATTGAAGCCTGGGTTGATATGGATACTGGTACCAGCAGTAATCAACATACTAAGATTGGGTCCGATAATTCTAAAAAAATTGATGCAATTAATAAAAGAAGCCCCTTTTATCTTACAATTCATCAAGATGAAGAAATTAACCCATCCAACCAAAAAAGAACACTTTTTGATTGGATGGGAATGAATGAAGAAGTACTAAGTTGTCCTATATCAAACCTGGAGCCTTGGTTCTTTCCAGAATTTGTGCTACTTTTTAATGCATATAGAAGGAAACCATGGATCATACCAATCAAATTACTTCTTTTCAATTTTCATGGAAATGGTAAGAAAATTCTAACCGGAAAGAACGAAGCGGATCTTTTTATATCATCCACTCAAAAGGACTATCTTGAATTATCGAATCAAAGGAAAGAAGAAAAAGAACTCGCAGACCAAGGAAATCCGGGATCGGATGCCCAAAAGCAAGTAAGTCTTGGATCAGTTCTCGCAAACCAAGAAAAAGATGTTGAAGAAAATTATACGAGATCGGACATGAAAAAACGTATAAAGAAAAAGCAATACAAGAGAGAAACAGAAGCACAGCTTGATTTCTTCCTAAAAAAATATTTGTGTTTGCAGTTGAGATGGAGAGGTACTGTTTCTTTCAGGGAAAAAATACTCAATGATATGAAAGTCTATTGTCACCTGGTTCGACTGATAAATCCTAGCGACGTTACTATAGCCTCTATTCAAGGAGGAGAAATTAGTTTGGCTATTTTGATCACTAAGAAGGATTTCGCTCTTAGAGAATTGACGAAAGGGGGAATGCTTATTATTGAACCCCGTCGTTTGTCTGTAAAAAATGATGGCCAATTTTTTATATATCAAATCGTAGGTATTTCATTGGTTCATAAGAATAAGCACAAAATTAATAAAAGATACCGCGAAAAAGGCTATGTTGATAAAAAAAATTTTGATGAATTCATTGCAAAACATCAAAAAATGACTGGAAATAGAAACAAAAATCATTATGATTTGCTTGTTCCTGAAAATATTTTATTCCCTAAACGTCGTAGAGAATTAAGAACTCTAATTTGTTTCAATTCGAAGAATCAAAACGGTATGCAGAGAAATCCAGTATTTTGTACTAACGGAAAAATCGGGGGTCACATTTTGGATAAAAACAAAGATCTTTCTAGAGAGAAAAATCAACTAATTAAATTAAAGTTCTTTATTTGGCCCAATTCTCGATTAGAAGATTTAATTTGTATGAATCGCTATTGGTTTAGTACCAATAATGGGAGTCGTTTCAGTATGGTAAGGATACATATGTATCCACGATTGAAAATTCGTTAATAGTGTACGTTTCCTATCTATCATGTCCCATGTTTGGGATATGAAAACAAAGAAATGGATACATGTCTTATCTTCCATTCCAGTCTGATACAAGATACCAATTAAATCGCGTACATATTAATTAGATCCATAAATGAATCAAGAAGCTATTTTTTTTTTAGGTCCAATTTTTCTCTTTTGCAGAAATATACCATCCTTTTGGATCCCTAATAAAATTGAAAATTGGATTGATTATTGATATTGATTTTCTAGCAAGTTCATAACGAACTTAAGATGATTGTGTATATCAAATTCCAGTAACTAGTATTATTATTACTGATCAGTAAAATTCATCTTAAAAAAAGGAGGGTGAGGGGGTTTCGTTTTATGGTAAAAAAGTCATTCGTCTCAGTTATGGTTCAAGAAAAAAAAGAAGAAAAATGTGGATCGGTTGAATTTCAAGTATTCCGTTTCACTAATAAGATACGGAGACTTACTTCACATTTAGAATTGCACAGAAAAGACTATTTATCTCAAAGGGGTCTACGGAAAATTTTGGAAAAACGCCAACGTCTGCTATCTTATTTGTCAAAGAAAAATAGAGTACGTTATAAAGAATTAATTAGTAAGTTGAATATTCGGGAGTCCAAAAATCGTTAATTAAAAAAAAAAATTCGAATTATTTGATTTTGAATCTTGATGAACTTCTTGTTGTTTTCAACAATTCATGTAAGAATGAATCGAGGAAAAACCTATGAGTATACTAGCTACAGAAAAAGAATTTATGATAGTCAATATGGGACCTCACCACCCATCAATGCACGGTGTTCTTCGTCTCATCGTTACTCTAGATGGTGAAGATGTTATTGACTGTGAACCAATATTGGGTTATTTACACCGAGGGATGGAAAAAATTGCGGAAAACCGAACAATTATACAATATCTGCCTTATGTAACCCGTTGGGATTATTTAGCTACTATGTTCACCGAAGCAATAACTGTAAATGGACCCGAACTGTTGGGAAATATTCAAGTACCCCAAAGGGCCAGCTATATCAGAGTCATTATGTTGGAGTTGAGTCGTATAGCTTCCCATCTGTTATGGCTTGGCCCTTTTATGGCGGATATTGGCGCACAGACTCCTTTCTTCTATATTTTCAGAGAAAGAGAATTAGTATATGATCTGTTCGAAGCTGCCACCGGTATGAGGATGATGCATAATTATTTTCGTATCGGAGGAATAGCAGCTGATTTACCTCATGGTTGGATAGATAAATGTTTGGATTTCTGCGATTATTTTTTAACGGGGGTTGCTGAATATCAAAAACTTATTGTGCGAAACCCTATTTTTTTAGAACGAGTTGAAGGAGTAGGCATTCTTGGTGGAGAAGAAGCAATAAATTGGGGTTTATCCGGACCAATGCTACGAGCGTCTGGAATAGAATGGGATCTTCGTAAAGTTGATCATTATGAGTGTTATGACGAATTTGATTGGGAAGTCCAGTGGCAAAAAGAAGGAGATTCATTAGCTCGTTATTTAGTCCGAATCGGTGAAATGACGGAATCTGTAAAGATTCTTCAACAGGCTTTAGAAGGAATTCCGGGAGGACCCTATGAAAATTTAGAAATCCGATGTTTTGATAGAGAAAACGATCCAGAAGGGAATGATTTTGAGGATCGATTCATTAGTAAAAAGCCTTCTCCCACCTTTGAATTGACGAAACAAGAACTTTATGTTAGAGTAGAAGCCCCAAAAGGAGAATTGGGAATTTTTCTGATAGGAGATCAAAGTGGTTTTCCTTGGAGATGGAAAATTCGCCCACCGGGTTTTATCAATTTGCAAATTCTTCCTCAGTTAGTTAAAAGAATGAAATTGGCTGATATTATGACAATATTAGGTAGTATAGATATCATTATGGGGGAAGTTGATCGTTGAAATGATAATTGATACAACAGAAGTACAAGATATCAATTCTTTTTCCAGATTGGAATCCACTCAAGAGGTCTATGGGATCGTGTGGGTGCTTGCCCCTATTTCGACTCCTGTAGTAGCAATCACAATAGGTGTCCTAGTAATTGTGTGGTTAGAAAGAGAAATATCTGCAGGAATACAACAACGTATTGGGCCTGAATACGCCAGTCCCTTGGGAATTCTTCAAGCTTTAGCAGATGGAACAAAACTACTTTTTAAAGAAAACCTTCTTCCATCTAGAGGAAATAGTAGTTTATTCAGTATTGGACCATCTATAGCAGTCATAGCAATTCTACTAAGTTATTCAGTAATTCCTTTTAGTTATAACTTTGTTTTAGCTGACCTGAATATCGGTATTTTTTTATGGATTGCCATTTCAAGTATTGCCCCCATTGGACTTCTTATGTCAGGATATGGATCAAATAATAAGTATTCCTTTTTAGGTGGTCTGCGAGCTGCTGCTCAATCGATTAGTTATGAAATACCATTAACTTTATGTGTTTTATCAATATCTCTACGTGCGATTCGATAAAACCTAAGCTTTTTGTTTTCCTATTTTTTTTTTTTTTTTCGTTCGAGAAAAAAAAAAAGAACTTGAATAGAAATCTTCCGTTTTTATTCATTTATTTATTCTTTAGATTAATAAATTAAGTTAATAAACGAAATTTGATAGTTATATATGAGTGAAAGAAAACAACTTTCAAATTCGCAGTACAAGTGGCTTAAGTCTCATTTCCTATGTACAAGCGTTAAGGAGAAGTAAACAAAAGTCAAAGTGGAGGAAGCCCCTTACCCCAAGATTGGTTGATTGGTCAACCTAGCTTGAAGCGGGCTCAAAAGACCAACCCTATGGAATTTTCATTAGCGTTTGTATATATTCCAATAGATATATATTACGGGGGTTGAAAACAAAAAATGGATGGATAGGAAGGAACACCAAAATACGCACAACGGGTTAGTAATGTAGATTATGTCAATTATCTAAAAGGATACTTCTGCATAACATAAAAAGAATCGTAAATGGGGCTTTAAGTTGGTAGAAATGATCAGGCAGTACTCCCCACACCACAATTCCGATCCAGAGTATGCTCCTATCCGCCAGTTAAAGAAATAACTATCAGGAACGAAATAATCCTTTACCCCTTTTTTAAGCACCCTTTTCTCTCAGAAAGAAGAAGAGGAACAAAAAAAATAGAAAAAATACAATTACAATAGAAAACGATCCTTTTAATCCTTTTATTCTTTCTTTCATATATTGATAGAAATCAAATTCGTGTCATGATTCATGAATTAGTGTAATGTCTAATTCTTTTTCGTAATCGAAACTAAAAGGATGGGTTGAAATATCTATTGATATTTCTACAAGGAGTATTTTATTGAAGGGTTGATTAAGTTATTACTCAACACAGCAAAATTTAAATTCTTAAAGGATGAGATTAATTCCGAAATACTGTTTTTTTTATCCTTAGAGCAGACAGAATTCCTGTGGTATAATTGGGGATCCTCCGCTAGATTTTGATTTTGACTTTCTCTATCCTATAACCATATCAAGATAACTAATACTGGTCCGGTCCTTACATTTATTTGTGGCCCTGAGGAGCCGTATGAGGTGAAAATCTCATGTACGGTTTTGTAATAGCGATGGGAACCGTAATGTTACCGCCGACTATGATTATCTAACAGTTCAAGTACAGTTGATATAGTTGGGGCACAATCAAAATATGGTTTTTGGGGGTGGAATTTGTGGCGTCAACCTATAGGGTTTATCGTTTTTCTAATTTCTTCCCTAGCGGAATGCGAGAGATTACCTTTTGATTTACCAGAAGCAGAAGAAGAACTAGTAGCAGGTTATCAAACCGAATATTCAGGAATAAAATTTGGTTTATTTTACGTTGCTTCCTATCTAAATCTATTAGTTTCCTCATTATTTCTAACAGTTCTTTACTTGGGGGGTTGGAATCTTTCCATTCCATACATATTTGTTCCTGAGCTATTTGAAATAAATAAAGCGGATGGAATCTTTGGAACGACAATTGGTATCTTTATTACATTAGCTAAAACTTATTTGTTCTTGTTCGTTCCGATTACAACAAGGTGGACTTTACCGAGACTAAGAATGGACCAACTATTAAATCTTGGCTGGAAATTTCTTTTACCTATTTCTCTCGGTAATCTATTATTAACAACTTCTTCCCAACTCCTTTCGCTATAAAGAAAAAAGGAATAAAATATTCACTACTTGTCTCAAACAAGAGAAAGAAACTAAAATTATTCATAGATATTCACGATATGTTCCCTATGGTAACTGGTTTCATGAATTATGGTCAACAAACAATACGAGCTGCAAGGTACATTGGTCAAAGTTTCATGATTACTTTATCCCAAGCAAATCGTTTACCTGTAACTATTCAATATCCTTATGAAAAATTAATCACATCGGAGCGTTTTCGCGGTCGAATCCATTTTGAATTTGATAAATGTATTGCTTGTGAAGTATGCGTTCGCGTATGTCCTATAGATCTGCCTGTTGTTGATTGGAAATTTGAAACAGATATTCGAAAGAAACGATTGCTTAATTACAGTATTGATTTTGGAATTTGTATTTTTTGTGGTAACTGCGTTGAGTATTGTCCAACAAATTGTTTATCAATGACTGAAGAATATGAACTTGCTACTTACGACCGTCACGAATTGAATTATAATCAAATTGCTTTAGGTCGTTTACCAATGTCAGTCATTGACGATTTTACAATTCGAACAGTGTTGAATTCGCCTCAAAGAAAAAATGGAAAAAATGCCTAAACCCTTTAATTTCGAATTACTAAGGCTCCATTTTGGTATATTTGGTATAAAGGAATAAGGGTTTTTCTTTGCTTGGTCAAAAACTTCAACTATTGATTGGTTGATGAGAAGGACAACTTAATTTGTATTGAAATAATATATAGACCGAAGCTTTTTCGAACTATATATATATAGCTTCAATTATATATATAGCTTCAATTTCAAATTGCCATTTCGAATAAAGAAAAGAAGGAAATTTATCCAATAACTGTATACGTATCCGTACCAATTCCCACTTAATAGATTCGAATTTAATTCAATTGGATTTGGGAATGTCTCATAAAAAAAAATTTCCTGGTCGGTTCAATAAGTTCATGAAAAAGATTTCGATTTATTTATCTCTTATTTTAATATAATGGATTTGCCTGGACTAATACATGATTTTCTTTTAGTTTTTCTGGGATCAGGTCTTATATTAGGAGGTCTGGGAGTGGTATTATTTACCAACCCGATTTATTCTGCCTTTTCCTTGGGATTGGTTCTTGTTTGTATATCCTTATTCTATATTCTAGCAAATTCCTATTTTGTAGCTGCCGCGCAGCTCCTTATTTACGTGGGAGCTGTAAATGTTTTAATCATATTTGCTGTAATGTTCATGAATGTTTCAGACTATTCCAAAGATTTTCATTTGAATCTTTGGACTGTTGGTGATGGGCTTACTTCCCTGGTTTGTACAAGTATTTTTTTTTCGCTAATCGCTACTATTCTAGATACGTCGTGGTACGGGATTATTTGGACTACACGACCCAACCAGATTATCGAACAAGATTTGATAAGTAATAGTCAACAAATTGGAATTCATTTATCAACAGACTTTTTTCTTCCATTTGAACTCGTTTCAATAATTCTTTTAGTTGCTTTGATAGGTGCAATTGCCGTGGCTCGTCAGTAACAAATCTTTAGAACTAGAAACAGCAATCCCAATTCTACTTTTTTATGTGTTATCACATCCATTTTCCTTCAATTTTTGAAAGTCTAGGTGAATACTATTCATGGATCAATAGAAAATCAAAATCGAAATTTTGGTATTCGATCTATTATCAAATAGATTCTTTTGCTCCATACTTGGTATATTCTAAGCAATCAAATCACTTGCATTATTGTTCATATTGAAATGAATCGAAATTGGGACGGAGTTGGTCAATGATGCTCGAGCATGTACTTGTTTTGAGTGCCTATTTATTTTCTATTGGTATCTATGGATTGATTACGAGCCGAAATATGGTTCGGGCCCTGATGTGTCTTGAACTTATACTAAATGCAGTTAATATCAATTTCGTAACATTCTCTGATTTTTTTGATAGTCGACAATTAAAAGGAAATATTTTCTCAATTTTTGTTATAGCTATTGCAGCCGCCGAAGCAGCTATCGGATCAGCTATTGTTTCGTCAATTTATCGTAACAGAAAATCGACTCGTATTAATCAATCGACTTTATTGAATAAATAGCATTTAGAAATCATAATATTCATCAATTCGGCTTAGGATATAGAATATACCCTAACCTTGATCGTGGTTGTCAAACCGGAAGAAATCAAAGTATCTTTGTTCCCTCTTAGGAGTTGATCCAAAAGTGGGTTAATTAGAAAAATTCTGGTAAATCATTGATTCATCTGGTGTTTAACTATACGATATTTCCAAATTGACTAGATCGAAAATTAAAAAGTTCAAAACAAAAATTGATAGATCCAATGTCACATTCAGTAAAGATTTATGATACATGTATAGGGTGTACTCAATGTGTCCGAGCTTGCCCCACAGATGTATTAGAAATGATACCTTGGGACGGATGTAAAGCAAAGCAAATTGCTTCTGCTCCAAGAACAGAGGACTGTGTTGGTTGTAAGCGATGTGAATCCGCCTGTCCAACGGATTTCTTGAGTGTTCGGGTTTATTTATGGCATGAAACAACTCGAAGCATGGGTCTAGCTTATTGATACGTTACCAAAACCCATCTGAATCCCTTCTAAATACAGTTTCTTTTTTTTTTTTTTACCGATTACCGACAAAAACCCGTACTCGAAAAAAAAATAAGAATATATTCTATTTTCGAGTTTCGAGCACGGGTTTTTCTGGGCCAAGTGTATCTTGTCTTTACCACGAATTATTTTCCTTGGTTAACACTAATTGTAGTTTTTCCGATAGCCGCGGGTTCTTTAATTTTCTTTCTCCCTCATAGAGGAAATAAGGTGACTAGAGGATATACAATATATATATGTGTCTTAGAACTCCTTCTAACGACCTATGCATTCTGTTATAATTTCCAATTGGACGATCCATTAATCCAGCTGGCAGAGGATTATAAATGGATCACCTTTTTTGATTTTCACTGGCGGTTGGGAATAGATGGACTTTCCATAGGACCCCTTTTACTGACGGGATTTATCACTACTTTAGCTACTTTAGGAGCTCGGCCAGTTACTCGAAATTCCCGACTATTCCATTTCCTGATGTTAGCGATGTACAGCGGTCAAATAGGACCATTTTCTTCTCGAGACCTTTTACTTTTTTTCATCATGTGGGAATTAGAATTAATTCCCGTTTATCTACTTCTGGCCGTGTGGGGTGGAAAGAAACGCCTTTATTCAGCCACAAAATTTATTTTGTACACTGCAGGAGGTTCCGTTTTTCTTTTAATAGGAGTTTTGGGTATCGGTTTATATGGTTCCAATGAACCAACATTAAATTTGGAAACATTAGTTAATCAATCGTATCCTGCGGCACTGGAAATAATATTCTATATTGGATTTTTTATTGCTTTTGCTGTCAAATTACCGATTATACCCTTCCATACGTGGTTACCAGACACCCACGGAGAGGCACATTACAGTACTTGTATGCTTCTAGCCGGAATCTTATTAAAAATGGGAGCGTATGGGTTGATTCGGATCAATATGGAACTATTACCGCACGCCCATTCTCTATTTTCTCCCTGGTTCATGATAGTAGGTACCATGCAAATAATTTATGCAGCTTCAACATCTCCTGGTCAACGGAATTTAAAAAAAAGAATAGCCTATTCCTCGGTATCTCATATGGGTTTCATAATTCTAGGAATTGGCTCGATAACCGATACAGGCCTCAACGGAGCCTTTTTACAAATAATTTCTCATGGGTTTATTAGTGCTTCACTTTTTTTCTTGGCAGGAACGAGTTATGATAGAATGCGTCTTGCTTATCTCGACGAAATGGGCGGACTGGCTATCCCAATTCCAAAGATATTCACACTATTCAGTATCTTATCGATGGCTTCGCTTGCACTACCCGGCATGAGTGGTTTTGTTGCGGAATTGATAGTATTTTTGGGAATAATTACCAGCCAAAAAATTTTTTTAATGCCAAAAATACTAATCACTTTTGTAATGGCAATTGGAATGATATTAACTCCTATTTATTCATTATCTATGTTACGGCAAATGTTCTATGGGTACAAGCTATTTAATGCCCCACCAAACTCTTCTTTTTTTGATTCTGGACCACGGGAGTTATTTGTTTTGATCTCTATTCTTCTACCCGTAATAGGTATTGGTATTTATCCGGATTTCGTTCTCTCACTATCAGTGGACAAGGCCGAAGCTATTATATCTAATTTTTTTATCGATAGTTTTCATGACTAAAAAAAATCAAAACGAAATCCCATTATTTTGAAAAAAAAAAAAAGTTCGTTAGCCAATGAACAAGGAAGTCTTTTTCCTTCTCTTCAGTTTCAGTTAAATAACAAAAAAAGAAATAAAATAATCGAATTTTACTTGTGACCAAACGCCTTTGGCGCTTGTAAGAACCTTTTGAATCGCCGCACTGCTTGATTCAAAAGGTTCTCGGCGTCTTACACTAACACTAAGTTTCGTTTCGATCTATGCGCTGTCCTATGTTTGTCTTCATCAGGCCCTTTCCTCAATTCAAGTATATGCTAATTAAATGAACCATAACTATGTAACCCTATTCCTAATAGATTGACTCCGAAATAGCATACCCAAATTATAAGAAAGCCCGTAGAAGCGACAATTGCGGAATTTACACCTTCCAACTTTGTATTTGTTCGAGTATGTAAATAAATCCCGAATATAGTCCAAGTAATAAATGCCCAAGTTTCTTTTGGATCCCAATTCCAATAAGACCCCCACGCCTCATTAGCCCATACTGCTCCCGAAAGAATCCCTATGGTTAAAAAGATAAATCCTAAACTAATAATACGATAACTCCAGCGATCCAATTGTTGAATCACTTGATACCTGTAATAATTTCTAGCGGAAAAAGTATTTAGTAAAACATTCCTTTTTTCGTTCATGTATTGGATTTCACCGAAGCAAAACGACTCATTTCCATTTACAAAATTTTTTCTTTTCAAAAAAACCTTTATCACTTTTCGAAATGTAATGACTAGAAGAGCCGTGGATAATAAGGATCCGCATACAAGAGCTGCATAGCCCAATACCATCATACTTACGTGCATCATTAACCACTGGACTTGGAGAGCGGGTACTAATATTCCGGATTGATGGGTTTTGGTTAAAAAACTCGAAGTAGCAAAACCTTGGGTAAAAATAGCACTTGGTGCCGTTATAGCACTTAAATGATTTTGATTTTTTTTTAAAGCGAAAATCCTATGAATAATGGATAAACTCCATGAAAGAAAGATTAATGATTCATATAAATCACTTAATGGGAAATGTCTCGAGTAAATCCAACGGGTGATTAATAATCCTGTTAGACAGAAAGCGGTAGCTATCATACCCTTTTCTGATGAATCATATAGTCCTCTGATTTCATCGACTAATAAGGTTAGTAAATAAATTGTAATTCCAATTGAAACGACCGAAAAGGATATATGCGTTAATATATGCTCTAAAGTTGAAAAGATCATAAAAAAAAAAATGAAA